AACAAAATTATTTATAAATGTCTCAAAAGAAAGAAGAAAATGGGTTATTACAAATATTCTATTTATAAAAAAAATAATAAAAGAACTCTCAAAAATGAACCCAATTCTACTAGTTGGATTAAGAGAAATAGAACTATATGAATTGAGTGAAAGCAAAAAAGAAAAAAAATTGATAATCGATAATGAAATAATTCATGAACCGTCCATTAACATTCAATCTACAAATTGGACAACTTTTTCATTAACAAAAAAAAAAATACAAGATTTAACTGATAGAACAAACACAATTATAAATCAAATACAAAAAATTTCAAAAGACAACAAAAAAGGATTTATAAGTCCACATATAAATATTAGTTCTAACAAAATGAGTTATGATGATAAAAGAGTGGAATCACCAAAAAATATTTTGCGGCTATTAAAAAGAAGAAATATTAGACTAATACGTAAATCAAATTATTTTATAAGATTTTTCATTGAAAGAATATATATAAATATCTTTTTATTTATCAGTAATATTCCTAGAATAAATGGACAACTTTTTTTTTATTTTTTTGAATCAAGAAAAAAAGATTTTAATAAATATAGCTCCTATAATTCCTATAATAACTATATTTACAATAATGAAATAAATCAAGAGAAAATTGATAAAACAAATCAAAATATAACGCAGTTTATTTCGACTATAAAAGAGTCACTTTCTAATTCTAATATTAATAATAAGAACTTACAAACTTTTTGTGACTTATCTTATTTGTCACAAGCATATGTCTTTTACAAATTATCACAAAGCCCGGTTTTTAACTTTTTGAATTTATATAAGTTAAGATTAAGATCTGTCTTTCAATATAATGGAGCATCTCTTTTTCTTAAGAATGAAATAAAAAATTATTTCCTTGGAACACAAAAAATATTTCATTTCGAATTGAGACATAAGAACCCCCCCAATTCTGAAATAAATCAATGGAAAAATTGGTTAAAGGGTTATTATCAAAATAATTTATCTCAGTCTAGATTAGTACCACAAAAAAAAAAAAGTAGAAATAGCATAAATCAACACTCTATACCTCAAAATAACCATTTAAACAAATGGGATTCATATGAAGAAAACCCAGTAATTAACTTTAAATCCGAAAAAAAAAATGTTAAAAAACAATATGGATATGATCTTTTATCATATAATTTTATTAATTATGAAGATAAGAAAAACTCGTCTATTTATAGATTACCATTACAAGTAAATCATAACCAAGCGGTTTTTTATAATTACAACGAACATAAACGAAAAATCTTTAATATGCTAGTAGGTATCCCTGTCAATAATTATCTAGTAGAAGATAATATTATAAATAGAACAAAAAGAAAGACCAATTCGGATAGAAAAGATTTTGATTGGCTAATTCTCAATTTTTGTCTTAGAAAGAAGATGGATATTAGGGCCTGGATCAATATGGATAGTGACACCAACAGTAATAAATATACTAAGACTAGGGCTAATAATTATCAAATAATTGATAAAATCGACAAGAAAGGTCTTTTTTATCCCACGATTCATCAAAATCAAGAAATGAACCCATCCAATCAAAAAAAAAAACTTTTTGATTGGATGAGAATGAATGAAGAAATATTAAGTTGTCCCATATCGAATCTCGAACTTTGGTTTTTCCCAGAATTCTTGATACTTTATACTTCGTATAAGATTAAACCATGGTACATACCAATCAAATTTCTACTTTTAAATTTGAATGTAAATGAAAATGCCAGTGAAAATAAAAAAACGACAGGAAAGAAAAAACGAGATATTTTTCTATCAATATTTTCAAATGAAAAAAAATATCTTGAATTAGAAAAAAAAAATCAAAATCAAGGAGAAAAAGAATGCACAATCAAAACAGATTTTGAATCAACTCTCTCAAACCAAGAAAAAGATATTGAAGAAAATTATGTAGTATCAAAGATTAAAAAAAATAAAAAACAATCCAGGACCAACATGGAAGCGGAGTTTTATTTCTTACTAAAAAGATATTTGCTTTTTCAATTGAGATGGGACGATTCTTTAAATAAAAAAATGATCGATAACATCAAAATATATTGTTCCCTGCTTAGACCGATAAACCTAAGAGAAATTACTATAGCCTCTATTCAAAGGGGAGAAATAAATCTGGATCTTATAATGATTCAGAAAAATTTCACTCTTACAGAATTGATTAAAAGGGGAATATTACTTATCGAACCAGTTCGTCTGTCTATAAAAAATGAAGGACAATTTATTATGTATCAAACTCTAGGTATCTCGTTGGTTCATAAGAGTAAGCACACAATTAATCAAAGGTACCGCAAAAAAGGCCTTGTTGATACGAATAATTCTGATGAATTCATTTCAAAACATCAAAAGATGACTGAAAATAGAGACAAAAATCATTATGATTTGTTTGTTCCTGAAAGTATTTTATCCCCTAGACATCGTAAAGAATTGAGAATTCTAATTTGTTTCAATTCTAGGAATAGAAATGATATGCCTAGCAATGCATTTTTTTGTAATGAAAATAAGGTAAGGAGTCTAGTTTTGAATAAAAGCAAAATAAATCAAAATACACTAATTAAATTAAAGTTCTTTCTTTGGCCTAATTATCGATTAGAAGATTTCGCTTGTATGAATCGCTATTGGTTTGATACCAATAATGGCAGTCGTTTCAGTATGGTAAGGGTACATATGTATCCGCAATTTAAAAATGAACTGAGCCGTGTACTGGAAAAAAGTAAAATAGGGATTGATTTTATTTACCGTACTTTATTGCGTATATGAAGACAAAAAGATGCACACATGTATTGTTTTACATTCCATTATAATACATGATAATAATTCAATGACATATCAATATCTAGAAATGATACAAAAATCTTCTTAGTTTATTGTTAAATTTTAGGTATAATTTTTTATCTTTTGTGAGTGCAGACAACTATCTTTTTTTTATTTACCTACTCGAATCCAATTTTAAAATTGGGAATTATTAACAACATTAAGATTATTGTATTGTCTATGCCAAAAAAAAAAATGAGTATAATTATTATTATTGATCAATAAAAATATCTAGCAATAGCAATAAAGGCCGGCGGGGAGGGGGGGGAAGATTTCATTTTATGGTAAAAAAATCATTCATTTCGGTTATTTCAAACGAAGAAAAAGAAGAAAACAGGGGGTCTGTTGCATTTCAAATACTAAGCCTCAGTAATAGGATACTCAAACTTTCTTCCCATTTGGAATTGCACAGAAAAGACTATTTATCTCAGAAAGGCCTCCGTAAAATTTTGGGAAAACGCCAAAGGATGCTGTCTTATTTAGCAAAGAAAAATAGAATACGTTATAAAGAATTAATTAATCAGTTAGATATTCGGGAATCAAAAACACGTTAATTTTAATTTGAAGAGGCTTTTTGAATTATTGAATTATTTGATTTATTAGATCTTTTAATGAACTTATTTTCACTTTTCAGTAATTTATGAAAGAATGAATCGAGGAAAAAGAGAACCTTATGAATATACCAGCTACAAGAAAAGACCTCATGATAGTAAATATGGGTCCCCACCACCCATCAATGCATGGTGTTCTTCGCCTCATTGTTACTCTCGATGGTGAAGATGTTATTGACTGTGAACCAATATTAGGCTATTTACACCGAGGAATGGAAAAAATTGCGGAAAACCGAACAATTATACAATATCTGCCTTATGTAACACGTTGGGATTATTTAGCTACTATGTTCACAGAAGCAATAACGGTAAATGGACCGGAGTTGTTGGGAAATATCCAAGTGCCTAAAAGAGCCAGCTATATAAGAGCAATTATGTTGGAGTTGAGTCGTATAGCTTCTCATCTGTTGTGGCTTGGTCCTTTTATGGCAGATATTGGGGCACAAACTCCTTTCTTCTATATTTTTAGAGAAAGAGAATTAGTATATGATCTATTTGAAGATGCCACCGGTATGAGAATGATGCATAATTATTTTCGTATCGGAGGAGTAGCGGCTGATTTACCTCACGGCTGGATAGATAAATGTTTAGATTTTTGCGATTATTTTTTAATAGGAGTTACTGAATATCAAAAACTTATTACCCGAAATCCTATTTTTTTAGAACGAGTTGAAGGAGTAGGCATTATTGGTAGAGAGGAAGTAATAAATTGGGGTTTATCAGGACCAATGTTACGAGCTTCTGGAATACAATGGGATCTTCGTAAAGTTGATCGTTATGAATGTTACGACGAATTTGATTGGGAAGTACAGTGGCAAAACGAAGGAGATTCATTAGCTCGTTATCTAGTCCGAATTGGTGAAATGACAGAATCCATAAAAATTATTCAACAAGCTCTAGAAGGAATTCCGGGGGGGCCATATGAGAATTTAGAAATCCGATACTTTGATAGAGAAAGGAATCCAGAATGGAATGATTTTGACTATCGATTTATTAGTAAAAAACCTTCTCCTACATTTGAATTGCCGAAACAAGAACTCTATGTGAGAGTTGAAGCCCCAAAGGGAGAATTGGGAATCTTTTTGATAGGAGATCTGAGTGGTTTTCCTTGGAGATGGAAAATTCGTCCGCCGGGTTTTATCAATTTGCAAATTCTTCCTCAGTTAGTTAAAAGAATGAGATTGGCTGATATTATGACAATATTAGGTAGCATAGATATCATTATGGGAGAAGTTGATCGTTAAAATGATAATTGATACACCAGAAGTACAAGATATTAATTCTTTTTCTAGATTCGAATTTTTAAAAGAGACCTATGGAATTATATGGACCCTTATTCCTATTTTTACTCCTGTATTGGGAATCACAATAGGTGTACTAGTAATTGTATGGTTAGAAAGAGAGATATCCGCAGGGATACAGCAACGTATTGGACCTGAATACGCCGGACCTTTGGGAGTTCTTCAAGCTTTAGCAGATGGGTCAAAGCTACTTTTCAAAGAAAATATTTTTCCATCTAGAGGAGAAACTCTTTTATTCAGTATCGGACCGTCCATTGCGGTTATATCCATTTTAGTAAGCTATTCAGTAGTTCCTTTTAGTTCTCACCTTGTTTTAGTGGATCTCAATATCGGTGTTTTTTTATGGATTGCCATTTCAAGTATCGCTCCCATCGGCCTTCTTATGTCAGGATACGGTTCAAATAATAAATATTCTTTTTTAGGTGGTCTACGAGCTGCTGCTCAATCGATTAGTTATGAAATACCATTAACTTTATGTGTATTATCAATATCTCTACGTGCGATTCGTTAAGATATAAAGTGGTCTCTATTCCTTCCTTTCTAGGAAAAAAGGCGGAATAATTTGAGTAAATATCTTCATTTTTTATTCATTATTCAGATGGATGAACTAAATCAGATAGTTATATGAGTGAAAGAAAACAGCTTATATAATATATATATTATATAAATATAAATTCGCAGTAAAAAAAGTGAGTCTCATTTTCTATGTATAAGAGTTAGAGAGTTGAGCGGAAATAAACATAAGCATAAGAAAGCGGTTGCCCCAAGATTGGGTGATTCGTCATCCTGACTTGAAGCGGGTTCAAAAGATCAACCATAGTGAGTTTTCACTATCCTTTGTATGTATTCTCATACATGTATTACCTTAACAGATGATTGAACAAAAACGAGTGGATGGTTAGAAACACCAAGATACACAAAGGATTAGTAATGAAAATTATGTAAAAGAATATTTCTGCATAATATACAAAGAATATTAATTGAGGCTTTATGTTGGTAGAAATGATCAGGCAGTACTCCCGATGATTCCGATCCAGAGTATGCTCCTATTCGTCGATTAAATAAATGACTATTGGAAACGAAATAATCCTTTATTGATTTCTTTTTGATTTTGTAAGTCTCCTTTTTCCAGAAACAGAAAGAAGAATAGAAACGAAAAAAAGATTCTTTTATTCTTTCTTTATACTTTTATCCTTTCCTTTCTATATCCATATTTATATAGATATAGATAGAATTCATATCATAACTTCTAAATTAATGTATAATTCTTTTTCATAAGTGAAAAGGACGAGTTATTTCAATTTTTATAAGTTAGAAGGAGTATTTCATTGAAGAAATAAGTTATTACTCAACAAAGAAAAATTGAAATTATTATTGAAATCATTAAATAAAGGATGAGATCAATTCAGAAGTACTTTGATTTTTCTATTTTTCATTATTATATTATTATATATATAGAATAATGAAAGCAGAACAGACAGAATTAAATTGGTCTAATTCGGGATCGTACAATAAATTTTTACCTTATCCATCATATAAACATATCAAGATAAAATAATATTGACCTGATCCCTAGATTTATTTATGGTCCTCAAGGAGCCGTATGCGGTGAAAATCTCATGTACGGTTCTGGACTAGCGATGGTAACAGTGATGGTATCACCGACTATGATTATCTAATAGTTCAAGTACAGTTGATATAGTTGAGGCACAATCAAAATATGGTTTTTGGGGATGGAATTTGTGGCGTCAACCTATAGGGTTTATTATTTTTCTAATTTCTTCCCTAGCAGAATGTGAAAGATTACCTTTTGATTTACCAGAAGCAGAAGAAGAATTAGTAGCAGGTTATCAAACCGAATACTCGGGTATCAAATTTGGTTTATTTTACGTTGCTTCCTATCTAAACCTATTAGTTTCTTCATTATTTGTAACAGTTCTTTACTTGGGCGGTTGGAATATCTCTATTCCGTACATATTTGTTTTTGATTTTTTTGAAATAAATAAAACATATGGTGTTTTTGAACCGACAATTAGTATGTTTATTACATTAGCTAAAACTTATTTGTTCTTGTTCATTCCTATCACAACAAGATGGACTTTACCTAGGCTAAGAATGGATCAGCTATTGAATCTTGGATGGAAATTTCTTTTACCTATTTCTCTCGGTAATCTATTATTAACAACTTCTTCCCAACTCTTTTCACTGTAAAAGAAGATGATATCCTATATTCTCAACTTGGATCAAACAAGAGAAATAAACAAACATAAAATTATTCATAATATATTCACAATATGTTCCCTATGATAACCGGGTTCATGAATTATGGTCAACAAACAGTACGAGCTGCAAGGTACATAGGTCAGAGTTTCATGATTACCTTATCCCACGTAAATCGTTTACCCATAACTATTCAATATCCTTATGAAAAGGTAATCGCCACGGAGCGTTTCCGCGGTCGAATCCATTTTGAATTTGATAAATGTATTGCTTGTGAAGTATGTGTTCGTGTCTGCCCTATAGATCTGCCCGTCATTGATTGGAAATTGGAAACTGATATTCGCAAGAAACGATTACTTAATTACAGTATTGATTTCGGAATCTGTATATTTTGTGGTAACTGTGTTGAGTATTGTCCAACAAATTGTTTATCAATGACTGAAGAATATGAACTTTCTACTTATGATCGTCATGAATTGAATTATAATCAAATTGCCCTAGGTCGTTTACCAATGTCAGTAATTGACGATTATACAATTCGAACAATTTTGAATTCTCCTCAAATAAAAAAATAAATAAATCCTTAATGAAAAAAAGATCTTGAATTACTAGGGGTCATTAAATAAATGAGTTTTTTCCTTTTGTTTGGTCTCAATAACTACAAACCTCAACTATTGATTGGTTAGTAAGAAGTACGTCGTAATTTGGATTGAAAATTCATTATCATTAATTACTATATCTGACATTATTTCGAAATGTATAGTTTCGTATTCGAACTACTCTATTCAGACTCTATTCATATAAAACATGAAATTAGTCCAATAACTGTACCCCACAGTAATTCACACCCCTTAGGATTTAATTCAATTAGAAATCTCTTATGAATCATCAACAATTTTTTCTGGTCTGGTCTCAATAAGGTCATGAAAAACATTTCGATTTATTTACCTCTTATTTTACATATAATGGATTTGCCTGGACCAATACATGATTTTCTTTTAGTCTTTCTGGGATTAGGTCTTATCTTAGGAGGTATAGGAGTAGTATTACTTAACAACCCAATTTATTCTGCCTTTTCGCTGGGATTAGTTCTTGTTTCTATATCTTTATTATATATTCTATCAAATTCATATTTTGTAGCCGCCGCACAACTCCTTATTTATGTGGGAGCTATAAATGTTTTAATCATATTTGCTGTGATGTTCATGAATGGTTCAGAATATTACAAAGATTTTAATCTTTGGACCGTTGGGAATGGGTTTACTTTGCTGATTTGTACAAGTATTTTTGGTTTACTAATAACTACTATTACAGATATATCATGGTACGGGATTATTTGGACTACAAGATTAAACCAGATTATAGAACACGATTTGATAAGTAATAGTCAACAAATTGGAATTCATTTATCAACGGATTTTTTTCTTCCATTTGAATTCATCTCGATAATTCTTTTAGCGGCTTTGATAGGTGCAATTACCGTGGCGCGCCAATAATAAATCTATAAAATTGGTAACAGCAATCCAAAATAAACTCCATTCTGTGTTATCACAATTATTTACCTTCAATTAGAATTTAAAATTGTTTATGTTTAAAATATAAAATAAAGATTCTTTTATTCGATCTATTACCAATATATTTCTTTCTTCCGTACTTTTTTTATATTATAGTCAATTGAATCTTTTCTATTATTGTTCATATTATATTGAAATGAATCGAAATTGATAAGGAGTTGGTCAATGATGCTCGAACATGTACTTGTTTTGAGTGCCTACTTATTTTTTATCGGTATCTATGGATTGATCACCAGCCGAAATATGGTTAGAGCTCTTATGTGTCTTGAACTTATACTGAACGCGGTTAATATAAATTTCGTAACATTTTCTGATTTTGTTGATAGTCGCCAATTAAAAGGAAATATTTTCTCCATTTTTGTTATAGCCATTGCAGCCGCTGAAGCAGCCATTGGACCAGCTATTGTTTCGTCAATTTATCGTAACAGAAAATCAACTCGTATCAATCAATCGAATTTGTTGAATAAGTAGTATGAATGATCAGTAGTAATATGAATGATAAGTAGTATTAACCATACAAATTAGAATATTCATAAATTCGAATTTAGTATGTATTATACATAATGTATGATCATGTTTGCGAAAATATAAGAAATCAAAGTATCTTAGTTCTCTCCCATGAGTCGAGCCGGAAGTAGATTGATTATAAAAATTCTGGCAAATATAAATCATTGATTCATCTGGTATCTAAATATATGATTCATTTACATACAAGTTTACTAGATCGAAAATTTATTATTAAAAAAGAAAAAAAAGATTATAGATCCAATGTCACATTCAGTAAAGATTTATGCTACGTGTATAGGGTGTACTCAATGTGTCCGAGCTTGCCCCACAGATGTATTAGAAATGATACCTTGGGATGGGTGTAAAGCTAAACAAATAGCTTCTGCTCCAAGAACAGAGGACTGTGTGGGTTGTAAAAGATGTGAATCTGCCTGTCCAACGGATTTCTTGAGTGTTCGAGTTTATTTGTGGCATGAAACAACTCGAAGTATGGGTCTAGCTTATTGATACTTTCCAAAAACCTACTTGAATACGCCTACAATTTTATTTTTTTTGCCTTTACCGACAAAAACCCGTGCTCAATATATAATATATTGAGCACGGGTTTTTCTGGTCCAAGTGTATCTTGTTTTTACCACGAATTATTTTCCTTGGTTAACGATAATTGTAGTTTTGCCAATATTTGCAGGTTCCCTAATTTTCTTTCTTCCTCATAGAGGAAATAAGGTAATTAGGTGGTATACTCTTTGTATATGTATAATCGAACTCCTTCTAACAACCTATGCATTCGGTTATCATTTCCAATTGGACGATCCATTAATCCAACTGACAGAGGATTATAAATGGATCGATTTTTTGGATTTTTCTTGGAGATTGGGAATAGATGGAATTTCGATAGGACCTATTTTGCTGACGGGGTTTATCACTACTTTAGCTACTTTAGCGGCTCGGCCAATTACTCGAGAATCCCGAGTATTCCATTTCCTGATGTTAGCAATGTATAGCGGTCAAATAGGACCATTTTCTTCTCAAGACCTTTTACTTTTTTTCATCATGTGGGAATTAGAATTAATTCCAGTTTATCTACTTCTAGCCATGTGGGGAGGAAAGAAACGTTTGTATTCAGCTACAAAATTTATTTTGTATACTGCAGGAAGTTCCGCCTTTTTATTAATGGGAATTCTAGGTATTTGTTTATCTGGTTCTAATGAACCAACATTAAATTTTGAAACATCAGCTAATCAATCGTATCCTGTAGCACTCGAAATGCTATTCTATATTGGATTTTTTATTGCTTTTGCTGTCAAATCGCCGATTATACCCTTACATACCTGGTTACCAGACACTCATGGAGAGGCACATTACAGTACTTGTATGCTTCTAGCTGGAATTTTATTAAAAATGGGAGCGTATGGATTGATTCGGATCAATATGGAATTATTACCTCACGCACATTCTATATTTTCTCCTTGGTTGATGATAGTCGGCACAATTCAAATAATCTATGCAGCTTCAACATCTCCTGGTCAACGTAATTTAAAAAAAAGAATAGCTTATTCCTCTGTATCTCATATGGGTTTCATAATTATAGGACTTGGTTCTATAAACGATACAGGACTTAATGGAGCCATTTTACAAATAATCTCTCATGGATTTATTGGCGCGGCGCTTTTTTTCTTGGCAGGAACGAGTTATGATAGAATACGTCTTGCTTATCTCGATGAAATGGGTGGAATGGCTATCACAATTCCAAAGATATTTACGACTTTCAGTATCTTATCAATGGCTTCTCTTGCATTACCGGGCATGAGCGGTTTTGTTGCAGAATTAATAGTATTTTTTGGAATACTTACTAGCCAAAAATATCTTTTAATGACAAAAATACTAATTACTTTTGTAATGGCAATTGGAATGATATTAACTCCTATTTATTCATTATCTATGTTACGACAGATGTTCTATGGATACAAGCTTTTTACTGCGACAAACTCTTATTTTGTCGATTCTGGGCCGCGAGAATTTTTTGTTTCGATCTCTATTCTTTTACCCGTAATAGCTATTGGTATTTATCCAGATTTCGTTTTCTCATTATCAGTTGACAAAGTCGAAGCTCTTCTATCTAATTCTTTTTATCCATCATTTTTGTGAGTAAACCAAAAAAGCAAACATAAATCAATCATATGATTTTAAAAAGTGTTTGTTCGACACTTAAAAATAAGTCCTTTTTTTCTCCTAAGTTTGAGTAAAATAAATTGGAAGTTTATTATAACCAGGTATGTAATCCAGGGAGAACCCTTTGAATCAAATCTAAAGGGTTCTCCCTGGATTACACGAAGTTTTATTTTATACACTTATGCTGTCTTATGTTTATTTTCTATTTATCAAGTCCTTTCTTTATCTTTAATTCAATTAGATGTTAATATAAATGAACCATAACTATGCAACCCTATTCCTAATAAATTAACCCCAAAATAGCATATCCAAATTATAAAAAAGCCCATCGAGGCTACAATTGCGGAATTTACACTTTCAATATTTTTATTTGTTCGAGTATGTAAATAAATCGAAAATAGGGTCCACGTAATAAATGCCCAAGTTTCCTTCGGATCCCAATTCCAATATGATCCCCATGCTTCATTAGCCCATACTGCTCCCGAAAGAATACCTATGGTTAAAAAGATAAACCCTAGACTAATAATACGATAACTCCAAAGATCCAATTGTTGAATCAATTGAAACCTGTAATAATTCCTAGAAGAAAGAAAAAAAGTGTTTGGTAAAAGATTATTTTTTTCTCTCACGTATTGAATCTCGCCCAGGGAAAACGACTCATTTACGAGATTATTTATTTTACTAAAAATCCTTAGGAATTTTCGAAATGTAATGACTAGAAGAGCTAGTGATAATAATGATCCGCATAAAAGAGCTGCATAGCCCAATACCATCATACTTACGTGCATCATTAACCAATGGGATTGGAGAGCTGGTACTAATATTTCGGATTGATGCATTTCAGTTAAAAGGCCCGAAGTAGCAAAACCTTGGGTAAAAATAGCACTTGGCGTGGTTATTGCGTTTAAATTTAAATAGTTTTTATACTTTTTAAAATACGGAACCATATGAATAATGGAGAAACTCCATGAAAGAAAGATTAATGATTCATATAAATTACTTAATGGTAAATATCCTAAATAAATCCAACGAGTAATTAATAATCCTGTTATACAGAAAAAAGTAGTCATCATCCCCTTTTCTGACGAATCATATAGTCCTACGATTTCATCGACTAATAAGGTTATCAAATGAATTGTAATTACAATTGAAACGACCGAAAAGGATATATGAGTTAATATATGCTCTAAAGTTGAAAATATCATAAACAATTTTAAATTAAAATAAAGGAAAGTTCCTCAATTCCCAATTTTTAGGATAGGAATTAAAATTGGGAATTGAATTCCATATAGGACTTATTCTTTTAGAATATGTCATGCCGCCACTCGGACTCGAACCGAGATGCTCTAGCACTGCTTCCTAAGAGCAGCGTGTCTACCGATTTCACCATAGCGGCTTGTTCTAAATTATAATAACCTATTTTTATTCAATCGTCGAGATTGAAGTAATCAATTCAATATATATTATATATATTTAGGAAAGAATTTAGGAAAGATTAAAATAAAAATTGTTGAATAAAAACTTTATTGAAAAATTAGAAATTTAACGTAACGATTTTAATAATAATCCGTATTTTTATTGGTCTATTTTTTAGTTATAGTGGTAGAATGTTCGTTTTATTTAACTTAACTACTGGGATTTTAAAATACTTTATTTTTTTATGCTCGAATAAAATCTAACTGGATAGTTATAACCTCACCTCAATCTATGGATTGAACTCAAAACGTTCTTTATGACTTGCATTTTCTTTTGACTTAGTTTTTTAATAATTCATTTCTTACTGATTTATTTTATGAATCTTAAAAAATGCATTTTTTCGATGACATAAAAATACTATTTTTATGTATCACGATTTTGTTAATATATGCAGGGGATTGTAACTCTTTGCATAGCTTTGTATTAAGTGTCAGTGTTGGTTTTAATTGTGTTTTTAATTGTGTAGAGAATTTGTCTTAAGATTTAGCAAACAAAATATTGGTAGGTTTTGGGCCAGGCTAGGTATATTATGTAATAAAAGATTTCAACTTCTCTCATAAGTATATCGTATTTCATATCATAATTGTAGCGTACTTAAAAAAAAAAAATCATTTTTATTTTATAAATCAATTTATTTTATTTTCTAAATCAATTTATGTATATTACTTAAGTATATATTTCTATATTAATTATAGAAATATATACTTGTTGATTGATCTTTCAGTGGAAACATAGGGTCTAAAATTGTTGTATTTTTTATATAATCATATTTTTAATATAATTACTTAAAAAAGGGTTTTTCTTAATTGAATTTGCTTAAATTAAAGATTAGGGATATATAGTAATAATAATTTATAGAAAAAATGGTTTAGAGAATTTTAAAACACATTTTAAACTTAATTAATTAATTTTGACTACAAATTATATATATATTCTTCTATAATTAGTTTAATTAAGTATAATTTAAGTATATTAGATATACTAAATACTATAGTTATTATTTTATGGTATAAAATAATAAAAGAGAAAAATCTTTTATTCTTGAATCGATGGGGATTCTTATTTTCCCCACCCTAAAAACAATAAAGCATACTCAAAAGAAACGTTAATCCTGTGCTTGCGTTTATTCTTTTTTCAAACAGTATAGTATTATAATTTATATTTAAATTTATATAATTTAAATTTAGTAGACACAAGAATCCTTTTTTATTATAAAAGCGAAACCACTTCAATTTACTATTGCTATTGATTCGGTCAAAACAAAACATTAGAGAATATCCATTTTTCCTTTTATTTCTATTTAGATATTTTTTATTATATATATTTATATATATTAATAGATAATAGAATACATAAATTTATAATATATAATTTATAATAGAATTATAAAATATAATTATTAAGTTAATATAATTTATAGTTTTTATAATATAGTTTTTATAATCTTTTGAGTATTATTTAAAATTAATATTTTATTTTATATAAATTAAGTATTTGTATTTTATTTTAAAGTCTAAAATATAAATTTTCATTCTAAAATGTAGTACTATATTACTTAAGAATTTACTTAAGAATATAATACAAATTCTTATAAATTTTTTTTTAACTTATAAAAATCTCCAATTATAAACAAATAAGACTGACTGCTTTTCGAATCAGAACAACTCAGATTATTCCAATCTTTGATTATTTATTTGTTGCATAAAAAAAACTTTTTGAATTCCTTGTAGAAAGAGATTTACCTAACGAAAAAGCTTTCAATGCTGCCCAATATCCTTTCTTTTTCCAAATATTTTTACGAATCCGCTTTTTTGAGATAGAAGTACGTTTTTTTGGAACTGCCATTAAAAATTATAATAAGTTTTAATCCCTATAGTTGGATGTCAAAGACATCTATTGTTCAAAACCAATTGTTTTTTTTCTTATTAATTATCTAGCTATCTATTTATTTTCTAGATTGTACTCCCTTCATAAAAATATGAATATAGAAAAATCGCGTAACTAAATAAATAAAAAAAGTACGGGGAACAAAAAAAATAATAAAATCAAAAATATTTTTATTTTTTCTATTCCCGACAATATCGAATAATTCATATTTAGTTTATTGGTCCTCTTATATCCTCATTCAAACCCATATCTATAAAATTGAAATTTGCTATGCCATATAAATCTAATAGATTAACGTTGATATGATAATCAAATAAAAACAAAAAAATATAAACAAAAAGATTATACCTTTCTTTATATCTCTATTTTATATCTCTGTCTAGTTTCTTTTTGTCGTCCTACATTGATTTATAGGTAATAAAAAGGGCAAAAATACATAATAAAAAAGATCAAAAGTTTTACTAAACCAACCCCTTAGTATTAAATTAATATAAAAAAATAAAAAAATATTAAATCTAAGTAAAAAAATTACTATTTTTTTTTCTTTTCTATGAATTATTAATTTAATTGGTCAAGCTCCCAAAAAGAGCAAGAGTATATATAATTTTAATTTGAAAATGTGCAAGAGACTAGTACTTAATCTATTATCTCTTAAAAACTAAAAACGCCAAGATAAATAATTTTCTAAATCTAAAAGATATCTTAATAATTCCTCCTTTTAATTTTATGTTAAAGTGAAATTTTGGATGTCAGAGTTTGGAGATCAGAGCCTTTAATATAAAAAAATAAAAGTCTAATATTAAAATTATATTACAATAAAAGACAATCAATTAGTTCCAAAATAAATTTTCAGAATAACCCCAAAAGAAATAACTTTATTGGGGATAAGTTAGGTTTTTTTTTTGATTCAGATCAAATACTGGTTTTGGTATAATTATTTATCTTTGCTTTATCAATATATAAATTAGTGTAATACGAAATAATAATGAAAATGGAAATCTCCATTTTCATTTTTTGGATATTCATCAAATTTGACTTAATAATAATATAATAATTGAATATTAATATTTAATATCAATATTACTATATAGTACTTTTTTTTCATCGTTTTCAATAGTAATTTGTTCATATCATTTGACAAATTTTAACTTCTTTATTTGAAATATTTAAAATAGTTGAAAAAGATTCAGAATAATTATAAAATTCTAGATTTTATTTTGTCTATTTTAAGTTTTTATTTTATTAACTGACCCCTTATCATTTCAAAAGAAATAAGAACCGGTAAATCAGAAACAATTAATTAAGATAAAAATAAAAAGACTTCTTTTAATTTATTTTTATGGAATATATATATCAATATTCATGGATTATAGCTTTAATCTCACTTCCAGTTCCGATATTAATAGGAGTAGGACTTTTACTTTTTCCAACGGCAACAAAAGATCTTCGCCGTATGTGGGTTTTTCCAAGTGTTTTATTGTTAAGTATAGTTATGCTTTTTTCAACTTATCTAGTTATTCAACAAATAAATAAACCTTCTATCTATCTATCTATATGGTCTTGGACTATAAATAATGACTTTTCTTTAGAATTTGGCTATTTGGTTGACCCACTTACTTCTATTATGTTAATATTAATTACTACTGTTGGAGTTTTGGTTCTTATTTATAGTGACAATTATATGTCTTATGATCAGGGATATTTGCGATTTTTTGCTTATATTAGTTTATTCATTACTTCAATGGTAGGATTAGTTACTAGTTCTAATCTAATACAAATTTATTTTTTTTGGGAATTAGTTGGAATGTGTTCTTATCTATTAATAAGTTTTTGGTTCACACGACCTACTGCAGCAAATGCTTGTCAAAAAGCTTTTGTAACTAATCGTGTCGGAGATTTTGGTTTATTATTAGGAATTTTAGGTTTTTATTGGATAACGGGCAGTTTGGAATTTCGGGGTTTGTTTGAAATATTCAATAACTTGGTTTCTAATAATGAGGTTAATCATTTATTTGCTATTTTGTGTGCTTTTCTATTATTTGCTGGTGCAATTGCTAAATCTGCCCAATTTCCCCTTCATGTATGGTTACCCGATGCTATGGAAGGGCCTACCCCTATTTCAGCTCTTATACATGCTGCTACTATGGTAGCGGCTGGAATTTTTCTTGGAGCTCGGCTTCTTCCGCTTTTCATAGTTATACCTTATATAATGAATCTAATAGCTTTGATAGGTATAATAACATTATTTTTAGGGACCACTTTAGCTCTTGCTCAAAAGGATATTAAGAGGGGTTTAGCTTATTCTACAATGTCTCAATTGGGTTATATGATGTTGGCTCTAGGTATGGGTTCTTATCGGGCTGCTTTGTTTCATTTGATTACTCATGCTTATTCCAAAGCATTGTTGTTTTTAGGATCTGGATCCATTATTCATTCAATGGAAACTATTGTTGGATATTCTCCAGATAAAAGTCAGAATATGATTCTTATGGGGGGTTTAAAAAAACATGTACCAATTACAAAAACATCTTTTTTATTAGGTACACTTTCTCTTTGTGGTATTCCACCTCTTGGATGTTTTTGGTCCAAAGATGAAATTCTTAATGATAGTTGGTTGTATTCACCAATTTTTGCAATAATAGCTTTTTCCACAGCGGGATTAACTGCATTTTATATGTTTCGGATCTATTTACTTACTTTTGAGGGACATTTAAATGTTTATTTTCAAACTTACAGTGATAAAAAACGAAGTTCTGTTTATTCAATATCTTTATGGGGGAGAGAAGAGCAAAAGTGGATTAAAACAAAATTTCACTTATTACCTTTATTAACCATGAATAATAACAAAAGGACTTCTTTTTTTTTTTTTAAAAAGAAATATCCAATTAATAG